ATTTTTCCCTTTCTATGAACCAGTAAAGAGTGTCGAGGGATATACTTTCATTCCCAAAGCAAAAAGAAGTCTTGATTTCTTTTTGCTTTCCTATTTTTCCATTTCGCTTTTATTGTTTGTTAGGTTTGGAACTATGTAATTAATTGAAGTGGAAAGGCAATCTGATGATCCTTCATCAGAAGATTGTCCAAGGAAGACGCAAGGTGGGTTATAGAAAAAACAAGGAAACGGATGATAAATAAAATTTTTGAGTAATTGAGTCAGGAATCAAAATTGGAATTCGGTATGGATAAAAGAACTTCCTATGTTATACTATTCAAGTCTTGACAACGGGTTGATTTGATAGATCAGATATTGTTATTCATGATAGTGATCCGGTTCAAGATCATCAAGAGGTAATTCATTCATTGAATTTACAGACGATAGACAAAAGATTTATCATCTCTAGGGGATTAAATCCCGAGTTATTGCGAAGTAAAAAACCGATGAGATTATGGAAGTCAATATTCTTGCATTTATTGCTACTGCACTATTCATTCTAGTTCCTACCGCTTTTCTACTTATCATTTACGTAAAAACAGTCAGTCAAAATGATTAATTCAATTGAATTTGAAAATTCATTTGAATAAAACTTTCCTTCCAAGTTCTTATCAAAAATGGACAAAGTCAAATGAAAGGGATTCCAATTTCACGTCTTAACTTAAATGAAATGAGCGCACTATAATTATAGTCGGCAATTTTATAAGAGATAGATAGTATAAAAATGAATTTTTATACTATCTATCTCTTAGTCTATAAAGTTGTAATCTAGAATAAAGATAAAGGTTTAAGTTTCTAGATATCAATCTACAATATTCTCTTCATATATGTGTATATTAATTCCATATCTATATATTCCATATATTGTATGGAATTGACATAAGACCCAATTTCCTACATCTATTTGTTATTTGTTCCGATCAATCTGAAATAATTCTTATCTGTAGCATTCTAATTCCTTTCCTTTTACTAATAAGGAAGGGGAAAACTCGCCTATTTTTAACGTCAGAACCGTGATATGAAATAAGTCGATAAAGCATAAACCGCCTTTCTAAAAATAGAAACCAAAGGGTAAATGCCCGATATGTAACTCGCCCGAGGCAAGATTTTATTATTGCCCAGTCTCTCCTTAAACAACCACTATCTCTATATCATTTCTCATAGAAAGTGCGTATACGCTTAACAAAACGACTTCTTTTTTGAAGAGTAAAAGGGAAATAAAAAAAAAAAGAAAAAAGGTCCGGTCTTCCTTAGTATCCATCTATAAAGATAGTAAGAGCCCATTCCCATTGATTGAAATAGAAAATTTCGGAAGAATTTTAGGTTGGAATAAATTTCCAATCATCTGAATCCCTTTCTTTTCGAAGTACAAAGATGGGAATCGATGAAATATCTCTTTGATTGAAAAAGTATGATTCCTATCATAGATTACTCCATTGGAATCCAATGGGATTCCAAATTCAAAGAAAAGATTTGATTTTAAATAGTTCAAAAGAATGATCTATAAAACAATCGATACGGTTTGATTCCTGAACTCAATTAGTAGTACTTCTAAAGTCCACTTCTTCCCCACACTACGAGTGAAAGGGAAAATGTAAAGACTACCATTAAAGCAGCCCAAGCGAGACTTACTATATCCATGTGCATTATGTCCCCTATCTCTATAAATACGAAGGAATTTTTTCATTATTCCTCACTAATAATAGTGGAATTAATGTCGCAGAGTCAAAAAGGGGTTCTACCAAACACTATTGAGAAACCAATCCAATAAATCGATTATGATTTCGATTTTTTTGGTGATTCAGGCGACACCCGGATTTGAACTGGGGAAAAAGGATTTGCAGTCCCCCGCCTTACCACTCGGCCATGCCGCCAAAATGATACAAAATAGAATAGATGCAATTTTTCCCGGATTACTGAATTTTTATTGTACTTGCATTTTGACTTCTGTTTTCCTTAATCCTTTATTTCCTAAAATAAAAGAAAGACCCCTTTTGATTGGATTTGATCCATCCCTTATGATTGATTGTATAGTATCTGAAAATACACAATGCTAAAAACATTCTCTCGTTTTTCTATTGAGAAATCAAATGGGTATTTTTCAGACGAGAAATTAGAACCATTGACTATTGACCCCTTACTTCGAATTCATGAACGATTCTGGAATTTGAATTTCAAATTGTGTTTTCCTAATGACAAAATACAAATTGAGACAGAACGAATCAGTATTGATTTTTTAATCAAAAAATATTTCTCAATTTCAATTATAACAAAACATATGAGTTTATGTAAACCCCAGAACATAAATTGTTACACAGATATCTATTATTTAGATATATTGTCAATAAGGAATTATCATAAAATTATCCTACTTCATTTCATGCATTGAATGGGAATTTTCTTTTGATAGAGCACGCCCGGGGCTGTCGCTATCCCGAATAGAACCGGCAATAAAAGAGAA